ACATATATTTACAAATACATATATATTCATTTGTATATATTTACATATATATACATACGAATATATATGTATTTGTAAATATATGTGTGTGTAATATATAAATGAATATTTATATATATAAATTTGTAAAAAAATTTATACCTGAGTATTTTCAAATTAGTTATTTATTGGGCCGTAGTGGAGATTGCTGGGTGTGGGTTAGAAATACAACGATAATTAAAATTAATAAAAGAATAAGTGCAATAAGGGTGATTGTTGGGAAGTTTATAGTATTTATTAATAAAGTAGGATGATTAATGTAGTGGGCTGCAGATATGGGGGGTAGTGGCGCATGGGCGGCTATTAAAATCGACCATAGGGTAATTAATATTAAGAGGGTGGGAGTAAATATGTTATTTTTGACTATAAAGTTTATTTGTACTGCAAGAAAGTAAGAAAATATTACTAGAAGGCCACCTACGTAAATAATGAAGATGATTATTGATATTCATGACGGTAGGAGAGTTAAAGATATTAAAGTGATGAGTATGGCTAGAGTAATCACTAGTAACCCCAATATAATAGGGGTTCTTGTTCTTATTAGGGCTCAGATTGTTAGGACAATGGTGGACGGAAGGAGTTTGTATAACATATTAGATGCAATTTCCACTACATCTACTTTGTTACGGCTTATCTCCCCTTAATTTGGGTAGAGGGCCGGGCGATTTGTGCACGATTCGGTTGGCTTAGTTCATAATTATATGTTAAATTATTATTACTATCAAATCCGGTTTCATGAGTAATTATTATAACTTAATTCATTTAATGTATATTTTATATGTGGCCTACTTTTATCTTAATCATGGGCTAAATAATGACCTGTCATAAGGATGATTGGAATCTTTAGTTTGACTTTATCAAGTTAGACTTGCGGCGGCCATACATAGGCTGGTAAATTCAAGATTAAGGGAGTGTTAATGTGGATTATCAATTCTAGAGCAGGCCCCTCTGATGGGGTTGAATCGCCGCCATGTCATTTGGATTTCGTTGATGGAAGATTACTATCCTAAATTATAGAGGCGCCGTAATATAGAAGGGTATCTAATCCTTGTTTAAGTTTATGGTTTCTTAGATTTTTATGGGAGAAATATGGGTTTAATTTTTATAATATTGCACTTTTTTATTATGTTTCTTGTTGGTCCTTTATTAGTTTCTAGTTTTATGGGATTATAATCTTGCACATGAAGTATAACCGCAATTGCTGGCACTTCTTTTATTTATGCTAATAATAATTACCGGTTTTAACTTTTATTAGTGTGGCAGAACTTATTACTGCAGGCGTTAATTATTATGTTTAATTTATATTTGTTTTTAACGGGGGTCAAGGAGTTGCATGTATATTGTAAATTATAGATTATAGGGTGACCATGACTAAATCATTTTTGTGGATATAAGATTTCTTAATTTTAGGGTCCTTTCGTACTACTAAAACTACCTTAAAAAGATAGAATCTAACCTGACTTTCGTCGGTCTGAACTCAGCTCATGTAGAGGATTATAGGTTGAACAAACCTTCTGTTTTTACTTTTGCATAAAAGAGAGTCTCTAAGCCAACATCGAGGTGCCAAACATTCTTGTCAATATGTACTCTTTAAGAATATTAGCCTGTTACCCCTAAAGTAGCTTACATGTATTCTTTTTTTGGTTAAAATGGTAGAGACATGGTCTTTATTTTTACAAGTGTTTTGTATACTTGTTGTCATCCCAACAAAAGATCATAACATTTTAAGTTAGTGATTAGATATAAAGCTTTTAGGGTCTTCTTGTCTTTTTATTGTATCCAGGCTTTTTCACCTGAAGATAAAGTTATTGGCATGTAATAGAGACAGCATGTTTTGGGTTGATTCATTCATTCTATTCCCTAATTAGGAGACAAATTATTATGCTACCTTCGCACGGTCAGTATACCGCGGCCGTTAAAATTAAATCACTGGGCAGTACTTATTTCTTATGGTTTTAATCAAGAAACAATGTTTTTGATAAACAGTCCAAAATATTAGTTTTGCCGAGTTCCTATATATACATATATTTTGTTATTTGTGGATAGTTAAAGGGATGGCTTGTTTATTAGGGTATTAATTTGAGTTTATAGTAATCTTATCATTTTTATTAGTTATAAAGTGGTTAGCGATATGTTTATATTAATTATTTTTTATATATAATGTTAATTAGTGTATAGTTACATATTATGGCTATTTTAAGGCCTACTAAGGGTAGTGGGAGTATAAATATTTTTTCACAAAGCTTTTCCTTTATGGGGGAGTTTAACTATTAGTTAAAATCACTATATGATTATTAAACAAGTCAGATATTATCCAGTGCGATGGTATGTAGCCACTGATGATAAATTTTATTATTATAATGTAACATAATTTTTATGTTCTAAGCAATTTATTATCAGCTCCTTGGATTTCGGATTAGATTTATTAGTTTTTTATTGATAAGCCATGATGCAAAAGGTACTATTAATAATATAATTTTGGGGTTATTTGGTAATTCTATGCAGTGAGTTGAGGGTTGTAATTGGTTATATTAGTAGGAAGTAGTAAGGTTGGATTGATTGAATATATTATATCTTTTAATAATAATAATCTTTCTTCTTGGAAGGAAGGCGTACTGTAGTTTATATACTAAAGATATTAGTAGGTTATTATTATAAGGGCAGGGATGATTATAAAGTATATTATTTGTTTTAGGGAGCGGATAGTATGGTTTCTTTGGTGTTGTAAAGTTGTTTTGGATAGTGAAGTGATTAGTTGATAAATTCCCTGTGGTCCTAATATGGTTGTTCACCCTTGATCTACTATTTTTAATGAGAGAAGAGATATGGATTTTCATGTTGGTAATGTATATTGAGTGGAAAGGGGGGCTAAAAAAAATATAGATGTAATTATATATTGGTTATTAAAGTTGGGGGGTAATATGTTGTTAGTTAATGGCCAGATTTTGATAGATGTTATAATTCCTAGTAGAAGACACATTATAGGGAGAAGTTTTGGGATTATTAGAAGGATTGATAACGGTTGAATGGGAATAATTCAATTGATTATAGCTCCTCTTAATACTGAGGCTGTGGATAAAAGTGTTAGAGGAGGTAAAACATGGTTGTGGGCCGTTAAAATTATTAGTGGGGAGCTAGAAGGGGAAGATACTGTTAGGATTAGAATAAATCGGACGGAATATATTGTTGTTAGTAAGGCCCCCGCGAGTATAAGAATTGCTCTTATTGTATCAATTTTTGAGAATAACATATTTTCAATGATTAGGTCTTTTGAGTAGAATCCTGATATGAAGGGGCAAGCACATAGGGCTAATATCGCAAGAATTATAGATGCTGTAATATGGGGAAATTTTTTGTTATTTTTTGATATGTCCCGGATATCTTGTGAGTGTATATATGAGTTAATAAGGGTTCCTGCGCATAGAAATAATAAGGATTTAAATAGGGCGTGAATAATTAGGTGGGATATAGTTAGTAGGGGGAGGTTTATTCCTAGGGTTATTATTATTAGTCCTAGTTGTCTTAAGGTAGAGAGAGCAATAATTTTTTTTGTGTCTATTTCTTTTATTGCCACAATTCCGGCTATTGTTATAGTTAGTGCCCCAATAAGGATAATTAATTTTGAAAATTGGCTGGATAGTTGTATAAATGGATTTAGTCGATAAAGTAAGAATACGCCAGCGGTAACTAATGTTGATGAGTGAACAAGGGCAGATACGGGTGTTGGGGCGGCTATTGCTGCTGGCAGTCAAGACCTAAATGGGATTTGGGCTCTTTTTGTTATAGCAGCTACCATTAATAATATAATAGTTAGTGGGTGATTTAGAATTAAGCTGGGAAGAAGGCATATGATATTTCAGTGCCCCTGAGACAGTAATCAAGAAGAAGAAAGAATAATAGTAATGTCTCCTAATCGGTTTGTTAGTGCAGTAAGTATTCCCGCAGATAGGGATTTTTTATTTTGATAATAGATGATTAATAAGAATCTAGATAGGCCAAGCCCATCTCACCCTAATAGTAGTGATAGAGTATTTGGGAATAGAATAAGAATATTTATAGATATGACAAATAGTATTACAATTAGTGTAAACTTATTAATTAGGGGGTCTTTTTTTATATAGAACTTGGAGAATATTAAGACATTGGATGAAATAAATATAACTGTAGTTCTGAATATTAGTCCTATTGGATCTAAGATAATAGGAATAGAGATTTCAGCGGAGGCTATAATATTTAAGTTTCATTCGATTAATCATAGCTGGTTAAGTGTTAATAGTTTTATAGCAGTTATTAGGTTTATTAGAGAGGATAATATAAAGATAGTAGGTAAAGATAAATGGGGGTAGGCATAGGTAGAAAATATGGTAAATTGTGTTTTGATAGGCTTAATAGAGAACATATATTTTAAGAAGTAAAAGGAATCTCACCTCTTTACCGATGCTTAGAAGGCTTCAGTAGAAGTTAGTCACTTCTTTATTTAGGGGGCTCCTCATCAGTATAAGCATAGATATAGAAAGATTCATACTACATCTACAAAATGTCAATATCAGGCTGCTGCCTCAAATCCGAAATGATGGGAAGTTGATATGTGTGAAAGTATTACTCGGTATAAAGATACAGATAAAAAGATTGTACCAATAATAACGTGTAGTCCATGAAATCCTGTTGCTACGAAGAATGTAGATCCATATACTCTATCTGCGATGGAAAATGATGTGTCTATGTATTCTATTCCCTGTAGAAGGGTAAAATAAGACCCCAGTAGGACAGTGAATAGTAGTCTGATTTTAAAGTCGTGTCTATTACCTAGTATTAGTCTGTGGTGGGCTCAAGTAACTCTCACCCCTGAACTCAGAAGTACTGCTGTGTTAAGTAAGGGGATTGAAAAAGGATTTAGAGATATAATTCCTGTAGGGGGTCAGCAGCATCCTAGTTCTGTGGTAGGTGCTAGTCTTCTATGGAAGAATGCCCAAAAGAATGCTAGGAAGAAGAATACCTCTGATGTAATAAATAATAGTATCCCTCATTTTAAAAGTTGTCGTACTTTGAATGTGTGATGACCAAGGTAGGTTCCCTCTCGTAATACATCACGTCACCATAGAACTATAGTAATAATAATTAATATCAGTCCTAAGTATATAGGTGTGGGGTTATTATTGTGAAACCATCTAGCGGCTCTAGCAGTTAAAGTAAGTGCTCCGATTGACCCTGTAAGAGGTCAAGGCCTATATTCAACTATATGGTATGGTTGGTAAATTATTTTCAGCTTAAGATATGGGGGTTAGTAGATGGGGGGTTAGATTTTCTTATAAATAGAATGGGGGATAGATTGAAAACAAGTACTGTTTGGGCGTATATTAGGGCGATTAGTGATAAAGGCATAAGGGATCAGTAAAGGGGAGCAAGGTGTGGCATAGATATGAGGCGGTATTTCGCTTTATTGGATTTTGCAGATCCAGGGCTGTATCATATTTGTTTTAGCAGGAGTAGGTAGGATGACTAAATAATATTTGTTGCAATAATGAGAGAAACTAAGGAAATAGGGAGGAATGATGTTCATGTTAGACTTATTAGGCGATCATATCGCATTCGTGGTATGGTTGCTCGTGATCATAGAAATAGTGTTATTATAATTAGTGTTTTGATAATTATAGGGGCTTCAACTGAATTTATGATTTTTTGGTTAGCGATAAGAATGGATATAGTGAGAAATGATAGAATTATTATATTTATATATTCAGCTATAAATAGTATGGCAAATAAGCCTCTTGAGTATTCTGTATTAAATCCTGATACTAACTCTCTTTCTCCTTCGGTAAGATCAAAGGGAGTACGGTTTGTTTCTGCCAGGATAATTACTATTCAGATATATGATATGATAGGTATTACTAGAATTATTCTAAAGAAGGTTCTTTGAAAGGTTTTTTGTAGGTTGTATGTTGATGTGAATAAGAGGATTCAGATTAGGATTAGCGCTATTGTTACCTCATAAGAGATGGTTTGGGCTACTCTTCGTAGAGCACCGAGTAGAGAATATTTTGAGTTGGATACTCATCCTGCAATTATAGTGGTATATACATTTAATCTTGAAATACAGAGGAAAAATATTAATGAAAATGAGAATATAATAAAGGGTGAGGGGGAAGGTATGATTGATCATAGAATTAAGGATAAGGTTAGATTAATTATAGGGGATAGAATGAATGGGGCTCTGTTAGATAATATTGGTATATTTAGTTCTTTTGTAAATAGTTTTAGGGCGTCGGATATTGGTTGGAGAATTCCCATGATTCTTACTTTGTTGGGGCCTTTTCGTAATTGTGAGTAGCCCAGGAACTTGCGTTCTATTAGGGTGTAAAATGACATGGCTAGAAGTGCGGGAATTAATGATGACAGGTATATAATCGTGTGTCTTAGCATTGGTCAGGTAGCACAAGATGAATGTGAATATTTACTCCCAAAGTAAAAGTTTTTTTAAACTACTTCCTGTTGGTTTAAGTTGAAGTAATTATTGGAAGTAATAAGAATAGGGTTAATGTGGGAGTGATATGAAGAATATTTACTATATTATTGGAATTGGGCCATGTTGAAAAGTTTGTTGTTGAATTTATTCTTCCGTGGGTAATAGTTGTGTATAGGCCTAAGGAATAAGCAGCGGTAAATATTATTATAATAGATAGGATTAATATTGATGTTGTTGAGAATGACACAATAGACATGGTAAGGATGATTTCGGCTATTAGGTTTATTGAGGGAGGGGCTGCTATGTTAGCTGTCGACAGAAGGAATCACCTAGTTGATATAATTGGTGAGATTGTTATAAGTCCTTTAGATAGTATAATTCTCCGTGAATTTGCAGCTTCATAGTTTATATTTGCTATGGCAAATAGCCCAGATCTTGATAATCCATGGGCTAATATTATTGTTATAGACCCTATTCAGCCTCATTCGGTTATAGTTGCTAATCCTATGATGATTAGGGCTATGTGTCTAACTGAGGAGTAGGCAATGAGAGATTTTATATCTGGTTGTCGGATGCAGATAATTGAAGTTCTAATAGCCCCCCAAGCAGAAATTCTGAAGATGATATTATTGATACTTATATAATTAGATCATATGTGCATTGTTCGTATTATTCCATATGTCCCTAGTTTTAGTAGGATACTGGCTAATACTATTGACCCTGCTACCGGGGCTTCAACATGGGCTTTGGGTAGTCATAAGTGGGTAAGGTATATAGGTATTTTTACTAAGAATGCTAATATTATTCTTGTTCTTAGAAGGATATTAGGGAGGGGCATTTTGTTTGGTGTCAGTAAAAGTAAGGACTTTGTGTTTTGTGAAAAATATATAATTCTTAGTAATAGGGGTAAAGATGCTGAAACTGTGTAAAGTATTAGGTATATTCTTGCTTGTAATCGTTCAGGTTGGTACCCCCATATCAGGATTAATATTAGTGTAGGAATTAGCGATGCTTCGAATGTAACATAAAATATTAAGATGTTATTTACTATAAATCTGATTATTAGGAGCAGCAGCAGGGCGATGACCATGAAGGAGAATATTTTATTAGTGTTTCTTAGGTAGATTCTTTTATTTCTGGAATTTAGTATTAATATGGATATTCATAGGGAGAGGAGGACAAGAAAGGAAGATATATTATCTGATATTATGAATTCGTTAAGTAGGGTTATTGATCCTGTTTGTGATAAGGCGGAGATGTTAATTATAATTAGCACAGTAAGGGTTATTATTGATCTTGACCATTTTGAACTAAGAAGTGTTATTATTAAGGGTAGAATTAATTTTAGCATGAGAATGTGATAGTAGATGTTAAATTGTCACTTCCTTGAGATCGGGACATAATGGAGATTAGGGCTAGCCCTATTCTTGCTTCGCAGGCCCCCATTGTGAGAAGAATTAGAATATTTATTCTTTCAGTGGGGGAAGTTCTAAATATTAAGTAGACTATAAATAATATTATTCCTAATATAGCAGCCTCTAAGTTTAATAGTACCCTTAATAGGTGGTAGTTTACTATGATGATGGAGAGTAAAGGAATAATAATTATTAAGGGGGTTAATAGTATAAAGTTGGAAGTCATTATAGGTAGTCGTTTGTGTATATTCTTGTAAGTAATACAAACACAAATGCTTGAATTATGCAAATAATTAGTTCAAATATACAATAAAATATAATAATACTAATGATAGGTAGTAATTTGAATAATGACCTGTTTATAATAATATTAATGGTGAAGGAGGATATTATAGCTAAAATTACATGTCCGGCCCTAATATTGGCCGCTAGTCGGAATGCAAGGGTTAATGGGCGAATGCAGGAGCTGATTAACTCTACAGTAGTTAGAAAAGGATTTAGCGGAGTAGGAGTCCTTTCTGGAAGGAGTTTTGCTAGCGATTTTTTAGGGGTCTTTAAGAGTGAGGCTAGAATTAATGCTGTTCATAGGGGTAGGGCTATTCTTACTGTGAGAAATAGATGTGATGTTAATGAGAATACATAAGGAAATATTCCTATTACGTTTAATAGTATGATAGAGTAAAATATTGAGTAAATGGTATTATGGATTCCTTTTATATTAACTCCTGCTGTCGGGCGGAGCAGCGATCTTGTTATACACAAAGTGGAGGTGTGAAGTTGGGAGAGAGTGGTTGGTACTATTCAAAAGGATTGCGTTAAGATTATTAAAGTAAAAATGACTATTAGTGGGATTAGGGGTAGTTCGGTTGGGGTTAGAGAGGGGTCAAAGGATGAAAAAATTCTGGCTAACATAGATATTTTATTGATGAGACGGAAGGTCTATATTTAGAGCTTAAATCTAGTGCAATATTCTGCCACACCAATAATTAGTTGTTATTTTATCTCATTTGTGGTTTGATATAATAATTATTATTATAGAAGAAAAGTATATAAAGGTTAAGATTTTCCCTACTGTCTCAAATGGGGGTTCTACTGGGCGCCCACCGATTCAAGTAAGCATGAAGGTAATGGAAATAAATATTCAGATTAGGAATTGGGTGGGGGGGTAATAGGCTATTCCTCGTTTATTATGGCTAGGCAGAGGTAAAAGATATAGTATAAGGATAGCCCTAAATATGGCAATAACTCCCCCTAGTTTATTTGGAATTGAGCGTAAGATTGTATATGCCCATAGAAAATACCATTCTGGTTTGATATGGGTGGGGGTTGTTAGGGGGTTAGCTGGGATGAAGTTTTCAGGGTCCCCCAATATGTTTGGTGAATAGAATAGGATTATTATTAGTAAAATTACTAATAGAATAATCCCTACAGAATCTTTTACTGAGTAATATATATGAAATGGGGTTTTGTGAATATTTGATGAGATTCCTAGAGGATTATTTGAGCCAGTTCTATGCAGGAATATTAGATGGGCTAGCACTAGAGAAATTAAAATAAAGGGGAGAATAAAGTGAAGGGCGAAGAATCGATTTAAGGTAGCGTTATTTACTCTGAATCCCCCCCACAATCATTCCACTAAGGTTACCCCCATATAAGGAATGGCGGAAAATATATTTGTGATTACTGTTGCCCCCCAGAATCTTATTTGCCCTCATGGGAGTAAATATCCTATAAATGCTGTGGCCATGGAGATGATTAATATAGTAACACCAATATTTCATGTTTCTACGTTTTTATATGAGCCGTAATAAAGCCTCCGTGCTATATGAAGGTATATACATATGAAGAATGCTGAGGCCCCGTTTGCATGTAGTCTTCGTAAGAATCACCCTCTACTTACATCGCGGGTAATATGGGCAACTGAGTAGAAGGCTAGATCTGTGTGGGGAGAGTAGTGTATTGCTAAGAATAATCCTGTGACAACTTGAATAGTTAAGCATAATCCTAGTAGGGACCCAAAATTTCATCAGATGGATAAATTGATTGGAGTAGGAAGATCAATTACTAGATTGTTTACTAAAGATGTTAGCTTATTAGATTTACGGTGGGGTGCAAACATATTTATTAGTGGTCATTATTTTCATTATATATTTTAACGGCCCACCTCTTAAATGATGGCGTGGAGATGGCCTCTACTGCGATTGGCATAAATGAGTGATTTGCCCCACAGATTTCAGAGCATTGGCCATAGAATACCCCCGGACGATACGGGAAGAGAGAGAGTTGATTTAGTCGTCCAGGAACGGCGTCGACTTTAACTCCTATGGAGGGGACTGTTCAGGCATGTATAACGTCGGCAGCGGTCACTAATATTCGTGTCTCTAGTATTATAGGGATTACCACACGATTGTCTACTTCTATGAGTCGTAGGCTTCCTTTTAATAAGTCGTTATCTATAATTATATAAGAGTCAAATTCTAGGTTTATAAAATCTGAATATTGGTATGATCAATATCATTGGTGGCCAACTACCTTAATTGTAATAGAGGGGTTGTGTGTTTCATCTAGAATATATAGTAAATGTAAGGATGGATAGGCCAATGTAACTAAAATGACAATAGGCATTAATGTTCAGACTGACTCTAATTGGTGGTGTTCATAAGCTTGTTGGGCTGATGATTTTGTTCTTAACAATCTGTAAATGATACATAAAACATATGACGAGATTAGAACTAATGGGAGTATAGCGAAATCATGGAATCGTGTTAATTCATCCATTAATGGGCTATTAGAATCTTGAAGGGATAGTTGACCCCAAAACATTTATTTGGTAATAGCAGAAGACTCAGGTAAATTATGGAATCTAGGGGGGAATTGCCATGAGGTTCATTCAATATGGGTAGGTTGGTGAATGATGGATATAACTATTCGTTGAGATGATAGAGTTTCTCATAAGATAAATAGGAAGAATATTAAACCTACTACAGAGATAATTGAGCCCATGGAAGATACGACGTTTCATATGGTAAATGCATCGGGGTAGTCTGAGTATCGGCGGGGCATGCCTGCTAACCCTAAAAAATGTTGGGGGAAAAATGTTAGGTTAACCCCTATGAACATTAATATGAATTGGGATTTTAGTCAGCGGGGGTTTATGGTTATTCCTGTGAAAAGGGGGAATCAGTATGTAATTCCAGCGAATAAAGCGAATACAGCCCCCATAGACAGTACATAGTGGAAATGGGCCACCACATAGTAGGTGTCATGAAGGACGGTATCTAATGATGAGTTGGCTAAGATAATCCCCGTTAGTCCGCCAATTGTAAATAGGCTGATAAAGCCCATTGCCCATAATATTGATGGGTCTCATTTAAAATTGTGGCCATAAATAGTAGCTAATCATCTGAATACCTTGATTCCAGTAGGAACTGCAATGATTATTGTAGCAGCAGTGAAGTACGCTCGTGTATCAACGTCTATTCCTACTGTGAATATATGATGGGCCCAGACGATAAACCCTAGTAGTCCGATCCCTAATATGGCGTAGATTATGCCGTAATTACCAAATGCTTCTATTTTTGAGGCGTAGTGTATGACTACGTGGGAGATAATTCCAAACCCAGGAAGGATTAGGATATATACTTCGGGGTGTCCAAAGAATCAAAATAAATGTTCATATAAGATGGGGTCACCGCCACCAGAAGGATCAAAGAATGATGTATTTAGATTACGGTCGGTCAGGAGTATGGTGATTGCCCCGGCAAGGACGGGTAAGGATAATAAGAGTAAGATAGCTGTAATTAATACTGATCATGCAAATAGGGTAATTTTTTCCAGCTTTAGTCTATTGGGGCGTATATTTAAGATTGTAGCAATAAAATTGATGGCGCCTAAAATTGATCTTACTCCCGCCAAATGTAAAGAAAAGATAGCCAGGTCTACAGATGGGCCTGCATGGGCGATATTCGATGAAAGAGGGGGGTATACAGTTCACCCCGTACCCGCCCCTATTTCTACTGTGGACCTAGAAAGAAGCAGCACTAATGAGGGGGGAAGTAATCAGAACCTTATGTTATTTATACGGGGGAATGCTATGTCAGGAGCGGCAAGCATTAAGGGAATTAATCAGTTGCCAAATCCTCCAATTATAACAGGCATAATTAAGAAAAAAATTATTAAGAATGCATGAGAAGTTACGATGGTATTATATAACTGATCAGTTCCTAGTAGTGACCCTGGTTGGCCTAGTTCAGTTCGAATAATTAACCTTATTGAAGTTCCTAGGAGGCCGGATCATATTCCGAATATAAAATATAGTGTTCCGATGTCTTTATGGTTGGATGATATTAATCAACGCATTGAGTAAATATAAGTGGAAGGCTTACCTTCTGGTAATAGGTCGAAACTATTATTTAGTCGCTTAAAGTGGAGATTTGGTTTAGGGTCCTCTTTATAGGTGCAAATTATATGTTCTATTTTAAACTAAAATTCCTGAGGAAATAAGAGTTTATCTGTTTTTTTGGTGTAAGCAAAATGTATTTAGTATACTATATCTCCAACAACGGGAAAATTGTCCATGGGAAGATTTACAATCTACTGCCTAAATCAGCCACATTGTTATGTCAAATGTAATGATTACATCTTAGGCGCCACATACCTCTATTTTAGATAAACTAAATTGACTGCTGAGTAATGATAATTTAGGCTCGTGCTAATAGAGGGCGTCTTCTTAATATCTTCAGGATTATGTTTTATATAAACTATGTTAGCACAGAAGGGGGCTTAGTTTATAATTAATTTGTAAAGTTAAATTAGGGCGAGGCAAAAACTATGAAGTGGGTCATATATCAAACTTTGAAGGTTTAGAGTTTTAAATTAACTTAAGTTTTTAATGGTTATAAAGGGGGGCTCCATGGTTGAGTTATGAGCTCAAAAACTTATATTAGTTTACTTTATAGGGTAATAGTATTAACTCCTAAACGAGTTTAACGTTTATTATTGATTTTCAAGATCAATGCTGGCCTTCAGGAATTTATGGGGTGGGGGTTAGTTAGATTTTAGGAGAAAGAAGCAATGGGAGGTAAATCCATAATTTACAACATCAATGTAATCCATTCGTCTGGCGCAATGCCATAAATTTTATGGATCTAGGCTTAGATTTCTATTAATTAACAGTTAATTGCATTTTTTATGCTACCATAAATTTTTTGTGGGGGGGGGAAATAGTAGTTTGTTAGGTTATTTATTTCACTCTAATGATCCTTCGTTTCATTCATGAAGTAATCCCAAGGTTAGAATGACTAGAAAAATGTTGATGGCTGTGATGAATTGAGTTCTGTTGGAAGATACAGAAATAAAAGGTATGGGGATAATAATTGCAATTTCGATGTCAAAGATTAAAAATAGAACAGCAAGAAGAAAGAATCGTAGTGAAAATGGGATTCGTGCGGAGTTTATAGGATCAAACCCACATTCGAATGGTGATGATTTTTCTCGTCTTTGTTGGGGTAAAGAAGATGTTGCTTGGGTGATGATTAGAATAGCTCAAGATAGAAATATAGCGGTTAAAAAAATGGGTAATATAGATAACATATAGACAATTTTTGTTAGTAATTAGGAGATTAATATAAGGGGGAGTGTTGATGTTGAGATGATAATTATTAGGGGCAGGTGGTAATGGGATGGGGTATTTTTAATTGATTTAAAAGAAGATAAAGAAGACCCAATAAAAAGGGTTAAATAATAATATAAAGATATCAGGGATAGCGTGATTAGAATAAATGATAATCATGGGTGTCATGAAATTGTTGAGTTTAGGACTATAATCTTAGGTATAAATCCAGTTAAGGGGGGTATTCCTGCTAGTGATAATATAGTTAAGAATATTACTAGTATAGAGCCATGAGATGGGTTGTGTAATAGATTAAATTGGTTAATAGATATTTTATTGGACGTGATTATAATTGTGATTAGTCTTATTAGGATGATTCTGTACAGTGTAAAGTAAATTGGGGGGAGAATTGAGGAGACGAGCATGGCAGTAAGTATTCACCTTAAGTGCATGATAGATGAATATGCTAGTAGTGGCCGTATGTGGGTCTGATTAATTCCTCCGGTTCCCCCCACTATTGCGTTTAAGATTACTAGAGAAGATATTGCTATGGGGGCTCATTTGGTTGATAGGGAGGATATGATAGCTAATGCGGGAATTTTTTGTCAAATGGTTAAGAGGCAGATTATAGGCCATGTAAGGTTGTTTATTACTTTCGGTAGTCAGTAGTGACAGGGGGATCCCCCCAATTTTATTATTAGTCTAATTAGGAGTAGTAAGTAGGGGTAGTTGTTAATAATATTGTTTGTAGTGATTGAATAAGTAAGATACATTAGTATAAGAGCAGATAATAAAAGAATAGGAGACCTGATAGCTTGAACTAAAAAATATATGATACAAGATCTTATTTCTTTTGTAGAGTGAGAGGATATTATTAAAGGGAGAAATGATATAAGGTTGATTTCAAATCCTACTCATACGAATAATCATCTTGAGGATCTTATAATTATGGCTGTTGATAGTACCAAAGTTGTTATTAGTAAGATTTTGTTTGGGTTTACATGAATATTTAACATAATTTGAGGAGATAAAAATTAATATATTTAATTGATGGGTAAGAATAGGCTGGTGGCATATATGTGTATGTGTTTTATGGGGGGAGGTAAAGTAAAGATGGAGGACTAAAATTATAAATAAATTAAGAATATAGTTATAATAGAGGAGAGGCTCTCGCTTTTGAATTCAAGGTTCAAGGTGCTTGTGTACACCATATTATATGTTTATTGACTAGTCATCAAATTTTTAGGATGAAGGGCTAAAGTAATAAATTATACTATAAACAAGTAATTTGATAAGTAGTTATAAGTTTTATTATTATATTTTATTTAATAGGGCTAATTTATGGCGGGGCTTAAATTAGTTAATATAAAGTGGAAATAACACCTCGTAGGTAATTTGGGGTTGACAACTCCATGTTATAGATTAACTAGCTATTTTGTTTTGGGTTAGATGAGGCTATATGAGCGTCCTTAGATCAAGCAGTTGGGGGGAGGTAGGTATATGTTATAGGTTTTAATAATGATAGTTGTTGGTACTAGTGATTTATTAATTGTGGGTCTAATTAATAATCAGTAAAATGTATCATGGGGGCTTAATTAAATATGGAGTAAATTAGTTTTATTTTTTATAGTTTTATGGTGTATTGACTTATTTCTACATAATGGAGATAGTAGGTGAAAATATAAAAATGAAAATGATAAAAATACTATATATGGGGGTATAATATGGGGGGGATAAGATATATAATTAATTTATGGGAGATTTTAGATATAAATCATTTCTGATTTACAAGATCAGGGTTTTATTTAAACTATAAAATCTTTTATTAAGATAATTATTAATTAGGGATTAGATTAAGGTTAGTGTTTATTATGTTGATTATTTTATATAAAATAAGATAATGGGATAAAAATTTATGGGGATAATTAGAGTATGATTCTGAAGTGGAATTAGGTTTAATTTTGGTCATTAAAGGCTGTAGAAGTGCCTTCTACGGATTAAAAATCCATTGCTATTAAAGCTTTTTAATGTTTAGTTTATGTGATGAAATAGTTAGCTTTATTACATTAAGAACATGTTTAGATAAGTAATGTAGCAAGTTGGTAGGTAGAATTTATGTTTCTATGTCATGGTCCTAAACCAAGGGCACTAATCTGCCAACCTATCTCGGGGGTACATTGTGTTAAATTATTATGGGATGAAAGGTAAATATTTTACATGTGAAAATAGAGGCGAGGGAGAACATTTGTTAGGGTTATTTATAGGGTTTTATTAATAAGCTAAATTGATGTGCTAGTTTTATTAATTATTTCAGGCAGGAGTATTTGTTATAGGTTTTTAATTAATAATGTAACAAGAATGCTGGATTTTAAATTAATTTATTTGATGGGGTTACGATAATATTTTACATATTTTAAGTATAATATAGTTTTATTGATAATATATATATAATGAAATTTTTAATATGCTTGTTTTCCGAAAACACCCCTGTTTTCTCCGACACCTATTTTTTACTTTTTTTGTATTATAATTTAGAATAAATATTGCTTATAAATAGGTGTTTCCGAAGGGTATTTTTTGTATTAAAAAATACTAATAATTTTTTATTAATTTTGACAAACCCCCCGGTACTTATTTCGGTAATTATTAGCATAAACTAGGATTAGTATACAAAAAAATTTTTTGGTAGGAATTTTTGATTATTCCTTCCTTCTTCTCCCCCTCCCTGCTCGCCAGGTATATATATATATATATATATATATATAAATATTAATAAAGAAATACAATCTTATATTAACTTAAAATTTTCGGTAATATATTAATAAATATTCCTATGTAACTGTGATTGATCAAAAGTAGTATATATATATATATGTATATATATATATATGTAAATACATATATATACATACGAATATATACACATACGAATATATATATATAGGTATATTTTTATGTATATAGATATATATACATATATACATATATA